ATTACTAAAAAGATTAATACGTAAGATACATACACTAATAGATAGGAAGAAATTCGACCGCCTCCTACATATTTAAAGCTTTCTCCTATTAAAAAACTCGTAATACCGAACCCATTTGGAATCCCATCAATTATTCGTCTATCACAAAAAGAAATTACTTCAGAAAAAAATCTTATACTTTGAGTTAAGAAGATTATATAGAAATAATCAATATAACCATGATTATATGTCCAAGCATATATCACATATATGATTTTATCACCAAGAATTTTCAGTTTATTAGAAATACTTTTAACAAATGAATTAAAGAAATATAAATTTTGTAAAGATGAATAAACAGGCTTATAGAAAAAGGATGCTATCAGGATTCCACAAGAAGCTATACTGACCGAAAAAGTTGCATTTGTTAGAAATTCATACCAATTCCAACCCATCAATATATTTTTTTTTTGATGGAAAAAGCTTATAAACGGAATTAACACTTTGGATAATATATCTAACTGCATTCCTTTTTGATTGAATAAAGGAATTCCGATGACTCCAATGAACAAAGTAAATAAACCTAATACAAGCATAGGAAATAGCATAGTATTGTCCGACTCACGGGGATACGAAAAAATGTTCTTAGTGCCGAAATTAGGAATAGTAAAGAAAGGTACCATCATACTTGTTCCATTACTATTAATTCGATTTTTCTTTTTGAAAAAAAAAAAAAGAATTTTTTTTTCATTATTCCTTGTTAATAAAGATAATAAGGAAAAATTGGTTTTAATCCCCTTTTGCCCTTCTCTACCCCATAAAGATATTGAGTATACCGAACTTTTTTTTTTGCCACTGTAAGTTTTAAAATAAACATTTAAATGTCCCTCAAAAGGAAGTAAATATATCCGAAACATATAAAATGCAGTTAACCCCGCGGTGGAACAAGCGATTATTGCAAAAATTGGTGAATACAACCAACTATCATTAAGAATTTCATCTTTGGACCAAAAACAACCAAGAGGCGGAATACCACAAAGAGAAAGCGTACCCACTAAAAAGGATATTTTTGTAATAGGCACCTGTTTTCTTAAACCTCCCATAAGAACCAGATTTTGGCTTTTATCTGGAGAATAGCCAACAATAGTTTCCATTGAATGAATAATCGATCCGGAGCCTAAAAACAACAATGCTTTGGAATAAGCATGAGTAATCAAATGAAACAAAGCAGCTCGATAAGAACCCATACCTAGAGCCAACATCATATAGCCCAATTGAGACATTGTAGAATAAGCTAAACCCCTCTTAATATCTTTTTGAGCAAGAGCTAAAGTGGCCCCTAAAAGTAATGTTATTATACCTATCAAAGCTATTAGATTCATTATGGAAGGTAAAACTATTAAAAGCGGGAGAAGCCGGGCGACAAGAAAAATTCCGGCCGCTACCATAGTAGCGGCATGTATAAGAGCTGAAATAGGGGTAGGCCCTTCCATAGCATCGGGTAACCATACATGAAGGGGAAATTGAGCAGATTTAGCAATTGAGCCAGCAAATAATAGAAAGGCACACAAAGTTGCAAATAAAAAGTTAATTTCATTAGTATAAACCAAGTTATTGAATATTTCAAACAAATCCCGAAATTCTAAACTCCCTGTTATCCAATAAAAGCCTAAAATTCCTAATAATAAACCAAAATCTCCAACGCGATTAGTCACAAACGCTTTTTGACAAGCATTCGATGCAGCGGGCCGGGTGAACCAAAAACCTATTAATAGATAAGAACACATTCCAACCAATTCCCAAAAAAAATAAATTTGTATCAGATTAGAACTAGTAACTAATCCTAACATTGACGTATTGAAAAAACTTATATAAGCAAAAAACCTCAAATATCCCTGATCATGAGACAGATAATTGTCACTATAAATAAGAACCATAATTCCAACAGTAGTGATTAATATTAACATAATAGAAGAAAGTGGGTCAACTAAATAGCCAAATTCTAAAGAAAAGTCATTATTAATAGTCCAAGACCATATCGATAGATAGATAGAAGGGTTATTTTTTTGTTGAATAAACAGATAGGTTGAAAAAATCATAACTATACTTAAGAATAAAATACTAGGAAAAACCCACATACGACGAAGATCTTTTGTTGCCGTGGGAAAAAGTAGAAGTCCTACTCCTATTAATATAGGAACTGGAAAGAGAATAAAAGGTATAATCCACGAATATTGATATATATCTTGCATAAAAATAAAGAAAATAAAAATATTTTTTATGTTTATCTTAAAAAATTGTTTCTGATTTACCGGCTCTTAGCTTTTTTGAAATGAAAGGGGTCGGTTAATAAAATTAATAAAATGAAAAAAAAAAATATTCAAATATACAAAATATAGAATTTTCTAGACTTAATTGTTTTGAATATTTTTTTTCAAAAAATTTTTTTTTTCCAGAAAAGTTAGTTATTTTAGTTGGCTTATTCAGAATCATTAAACAATTTCTTTTTGGAACCGAATTAATTGTCTTTAATAAAAAAAAAAAAGACATTTCTTTTTTTAGTTAAAGGTTATGATCTTCAAACCATAACATCCAAGACTTGACTTTCCTAAAATTAAAAGGAGGAATTAATAAAATATCTTTTAGAAAATTCTTTATTTTGGCATTTTTAATAGATAAGAGACTAAGTACTGTCTGTTGCACATTTTTAAATTCTATTAAAATTAGATGTATTCTTTGTGTGAGCCCGGCCAATTTAATTTTTCAATTAATTGAAAAATTAAATTGAAAAAATTAAATTGGTATGAGGGTTGGTTTATTAAAACTTTCGATATTTTTTATTATGTATTTTAGCCCATTTTATTACCTGTATAAATGCATGTAGGCTGACAAAAATAAACTTTCCAGAGATATAAATAAGGGCACACAGCTTTTTTTTTTTGTTTTGTTCCTAGTACTATATTTACGCAATCTTTAGTTTTCTATATTCATTTTTTTTAGTTTTAGAAAGGGCATACAGTCTAGAAAATAAATAGATAGCCGGATAATTAATAGTAAAAAATAATTGGTTTTGAACAATAGATAATAGATGTCTTTGACATCCAACTATTAAATACTTATTCTAGTTTTTGAATGGCAGTTCCGAAAAAACGTACTTCTATCTCAAAAAAACGTATTCGTAAAAATCTTTGGAAAAAGAAAGGATATTGGGCAGCGTTGAAAGCTTTTTCATTAGGTAAATCTCTTTCTACAAGGAATTCAAAAAGTTTTTTTTATGCAAAAAATCAATAATCAACAATTGGAAAAATATGAGTTGCTTTAATTCGCAAAGCAGTCAGTCTAATTTGTTTTTAATTGTAAATTATTTCTAATTTCTTTAGAAGTCTTATTTTATATTATAAGTTAGAAACAATTTCTAAAAATTTTTATTTTATTACAAAAATATTGTATTTATATAAAAATATTGTATTTATATAGAAGTTAATATTTATATATATAGTTCTAAATATTTATATTTAGTTATATAAGTTAATATAAATAGATATAAAATGAAAAAAAAATATCTAAATATAACTAAAAAGAAAAATTTCTATTCTATAATGTTTTGGTTTGACCCGATCAATAGCTATGATAAATTGAATTTGTTTCGCTTTTATAATTAAAAAATTCTTGTGTCTACTAAAATGAAATTAAAAGACTTTTTTTCTTTGAAATAAAGAAGAAACACAAGAAGAAGATGTAACCTTTTTTTTGAGTATGTTTTATCCTTTTTAGGATGGGGAAAATAAGAATCCCCATCGATTCAATAATAAAAAAGTTTTAGCTTTTATTGTCTATATTTTAGAGAATAACTATACTATTTAGTATATTAACTGTATATTGAATATATTTATTAAACTAATTAAATTAGAGAAAAACAGATAGAAAATTTGTAGTGACTAATAGATTGTTGAAACTAATTAATTAAAATGTGTTTTATAACTGTCTAAAAAATTCTTTCTTTAAGTTAGTATCACTAGATATATCCTAACTTTTAATTTAATCTAATTAAAAAAATAAAAAACCTTTGCTTTTAAGTGGTTATAGGAAGAATACGCCAATTTTAGAGCCTATATTTCCACTGGAGAATCAATCCATAAATATAGAAATTTTTATTGCATTGAATTGAATACTTCACTCTCGACAATTGAATAAAAAAAGGGTTATTATGATTTCAAACAAGCCGCTATGGTGAAATCGGTAGACACGCTGCTCTTAGGAAGCAGTGCTAGAGCATCTCGGTTCGAGTCCGAGTAGCGGCATGGCATCTTCTAAAAGCGTAAGTCCTATACTGAATTCAACTCTTGAATTGAATGTCAATTATCCTATAATTGACATTCAAGTGAAATCCCCACGCTTTTTTATTAAAAAAAAAATTATGATCTTTTCAAATATAGAACATATATTTACACATATATCCTTTTCAGTGGTTTCAATTGTAATTACAATTCATTTGCTAACCTTATTAGTAGATGAAATCGTAGGACTATATGATTCGTCGGAAAAGGGGATACTGATTACTTTTTCCTGTATAACGGGATTATTAGTTACTCGTTGGATTTATTTGCAACATTTACCATTAAGTAATTTATATGAATCATTAATCTTTCTTTCATGGAGTTTCTCCAGTATTCATATGGTTGTTCCGTATTTTAAAAAAATTAAAACCTATTTAAATGCAATAACCGCGCCAAGTGCTATTTTTACCCAAGGTTTTGCTACTTCGGGTCTTTTAACTGAAATGAACGAATCTGAAATATTAGTACCCGCTCTCCAATCCCATTGGTTAATGATGCACGTAAGTATGATGGTATTGGGCTATGCCGCTCTTTTATGCGGATCATTATTATCACTAGCTCTTCTAGTCATTACATTTCAAAAATTCATAAGAAATTTTTGTAAAAGCAAAAATTTAGTAAATGAGCCATTTTCGCTGGGCGAGATTCAATACATAATAGAAAAAAAGAATCGTTTAATAAAAACTTCTTTTCTTTTTTCTAGGAATTATTACAGGTTTCGATTGATTCAACAATTGGATCTTTGGAGTTATCGTATTATTAGTCTAGGGTTTCTATTTTTAACGATAGGTATTCTTTCAGGAGCAGTATGGGCTAATGAAGCATGGGGATCCTATTGGAATTGGGATCCAAAGGAAACTTGGTCATTTATTACTTGGACCATATTTGCAATTTATTTACATATTCGAACAAATAAAAATTTTGAAAGTGTAAATTCTGCAATTGTGGCTTCGATGGGCTTTTTTATAATTTGGATATGCTACTTTGGGGTTAATTTATTAGGAATAGGGTTGCATAGTTATGGTTCATTTCCATTAATATCTAATTGAATTGAAGAAAGTACTTGAAAAATACAAAATAAACATAGGACAGTATAAGTGTATATAAGAAAACTTCGTGGAATCCAGCGAGAACCTTTTGAATCAAGTAATGGAAATGAAAAAAATCAAAGGGTTCTCGCTGGATTCCATACCCCTTAGAATATAATTGCAATTTATTTTACTCAAACTTCAGAGAAGAAAAAGTACTTATTTTTCATTGTCCAACAAACAATTTTGAAAATTATAAGATTTTTGTTTGATTTTTTGGTTTACTCACAAAAACTATGGATAAAAAAAATTAGATAGAAGAGCTTCTACTTTCTCAACTGATAGTGAGAAAACGAAATCTGGATAAATACCAATAGATATTACAGGTAAAAGAATAGAGATCGAAAGAAACAATTCGCGCGGCCCAGAATCAACAAAATCTGAGTTTGGGGCATTAAAAAGCTTGTATCCGTAGAACATTTGGCGTAACATAGATAAGGAATAAATAGGAGTTAATATTATTCCAATTGCCATTACAAAAGTAATTAGGATTTTGGGCATTAAAAGATATTTTTGGCTAGTAAGTATTCCAAAAAAGACTATCAATTCTGCAACAAAACCACTCATGCCCGGTAATGCAAGAGAGGCCATTGATAAGATACTGAAAGTCGTAAATATTTTTGGAATTGTGATAGCCATTCCGCCCATTTCATCGAGATAAACGAGACGTATTCGATCATAACTCGTTCCTGCCAAGAAAAAAAGTGCAGCGCCAATAAATCCATGAGAGATTATTTGTAAAATGGCCCCGTTGAGTCCTGTATCGCTTATAGAACCAAGTCCTATAATTATGAAACCCATATGAGATACGGAAGAATAAGCTATTCTTTTTTTTAAATTACGTTGACTAGGAGATGTTGAAGCTGCATAGATTATTTGAATTGTGCCAACTATCATCAAGCAAGGAGAAAATATAGAATGGGCATGGGGTAATAATTCCATATTTATCCTAATCAATCCATACGCTCCCATTTTTAATAAAATTCCAGCTAGAAGCATACAAGTACTGTAATGTGCCTCTCCATGAGTGTCTGGTAACCAAGTATGTAAGGGTATAATCGGCGATTTAACAGCAAAAGCAATAAAAAATCCAATATAGAAGATAATTTCGAGTTCTACAGGATACGATTGATTAGCTGATGTTTCAAAATTTAATGTTGGTTCATTAGAACTAGCTAAACAAATACCTAGAATTGCCATCAATAAAAAGGTGGAACTTCCTGCAGTGTACAAAATAAATTTTGTCGCTGAATACAAACGTTTCTTTCCTCCCCACATGGATATAAGTAGATAAACTGGAATTAATTCTAATTCCCACATGATGAAAAAAAGTAAAATGTCTCGAGAAGAAAAAAGTCCTATTTGACCGCTATACATTGCTAACAGCAGAAAATGGAATAATCGGGACTCTCGAGTAACCGGCCGAGCCGCTAAAGTAGCTAAAGTAGTAATAAACCCCGTCAGCAAAACGGGTCCTATAGAAATTCCATCTATTCCCAATCTCCAGGAAAAATCAAAAAAATTGATCCATTTATAATCCTCTATCAGTTGGATTAATGGCTCGTCCAATTGGAAATGATACCCGAATGCATAGGTTGTTATAAGGAGTTCTATTATACATATAGAAATAGTATACCATCTAATTACTTTATTTCCTCTATGAGGAAAAAATAAAATTAGAGAACCCGCAAATATTGGCAAAGCTACAACTATCGTTAACCAAGGAAAATAATTCGTAGTAAAAACAAGATACACTTGGACCAGAAAAGTGCGTGCTCAAAAAAATTGATTTTTTTGAGCACGCACTTTTGTCGGTAAAGGTAAAAAAAATGTAGTCGTATTCAAGTCGGGTTTTTTGGAACGTATCAATAAGCTAGACCCATACTTCGAGTTGTTTCATGCCACAAATAAACCCGAACACTCAAGAAATCTGTTGGACAGGCGGATTCACATCTTTTACAACCCACGCAATCCTCTGTTCTTGGAGCAGAAGCAATTTGCTTAGCTTTACACCCGTCCCAAGGTATCATTTCTAATACATCTGTGGGGCAAGCTCGGACACATTGAGTACATCCTATACACGTATCATAAATCTTTACGGAATGTGACATTGGATCTATCTATAATTCTTTTTAATAAGAAAATTTCGATCTAGTAAACTTGTAAATGAATCATATATTTAGATACCAGATGAATCAATGATTTAGATTTACCATAATTTTTCTAATCAATCTACTTACGGATGGACTCATGGAAGAAAACCAAGATACTTTGATTTCTTATATTTTCGCAAACATGATCATATATTCTGTATAATACACGCCAATTCGAATTTATGAATATTTTAATTTGTCTAGTTAATACTACTTATCATTCATACTATTTATTCAACAAATTCGATTGATTGATACGAGTTGATTTTTTGATACGATAAATTGACGAAACAATAGCTGGTCCAATAGCTGCTTCAGCGGCTGCAATGGCTATAACAAAAATGGAGAAAATATTTCCTTTTAATTGGCGACTATCAAAAAAATCAGAAAATGTTACTAAATTTATATTAACCGCATTCAGTATAAGTTCAAGACACATCAGAGCTCTAACCATATTTCGGCTAGTGATCAATCCATAGATACCGATAGAAAATAAGTAGGCACTCAAAACAAGTCCGTGTTCGAGCATCATTGACCAACTCCTTATTAATTTCGATTCATTTTAATATAACATGAATAACAAGGCAACGTGTTCAATTGATCAGAATATAAAAACAAAGTCTGGAACAAAGAAATAGATTGGAAATAGGTTCAAATAAAAGAGTTTCCATTTTAGACATTAGACATAAACAATTTCAAATTCTAATTGAAGGGAAATAAATGCGATAACACAGAATGAAGTTTTATTTAGATTGCTGTTGATAAGTTGATAGATCTATTATTATTGGCGCGCCACGGAAATTGCACCTATCAAACCGGCTAAAAGAATTATCGAAATAAATTCAAAGGGAAGAAAAAACTCTGTTGATAAATGAATTCCAATTTGTTCACTATTACTTATCAAATCGTGTTCTATCATCTGGTTTGATCTTGTAGTCCAAATAATCCCGTACCATGACGTATCTGTAATAATAGTCATTAATAAACCAAACATATTTGTACAAACCACCAAAGTAACCCCATTCCCAACGGCCCAAAGATGAAAATCTTTGTAATATTCTGAACCATTCATGAACATTACAGCAAATATGATTAAAACATTTATAGCTCCCACATAAATAAGGAGTTGTGCAGCAGCTACAAAATAGGAATTTGATAGAATATAGAATAGGGATATAGAAACAAGAACTAATCCCAGCGAAAAGGCAGAATAAATTGGGCTCGTAAGTAATACTACTCCTATACCTCCTAAGATAAGACCTAATCCCAGAAAGATTAAAAGAAAATCATGTATGGGTCCATGCAAATCCATTATATGTAGGATAAGAGATAAATAAATCAAAAAAATTTTCATGACCTTATTGAGACCAGACCCAAAAAATAGTTGATTTGATGATTCAAAAGAAATTTCTACTTGCATTAAATGTGTGAATTAATGTAGGTACGGTTATTGGACAAATTTCATCTTTTCTCTGAATAGAGCAGCTCAAATACGAAACTATCCATTTCGAAATAATGTCAGAAATTTGAATTAATGAAATTTCAATTCAAATTACGATGCAATTCTTAACCAACAAATAACCAGTTGATATTTGGAATTATTGAGGCCAAACAAAACGGAAAAACTCATTTCTTTAAATCAAAACTGAACCTTAGTAATTCCAAATTTTTCTTTAATCAAGGATTTACTGATTTTTTATTTGAGTCGAATTCAAAATAGTTCGAATTGTATAATCGTCAATTACTACCATTGGTAAACGACCCAGAGCTGTTTGATTATAACTCAATTCGTGACGATCATAAGTAGAAAGTTCATATTCTTCAGTCATTGCTAAACAGTTTGTTGGACAATACTCAACACAGTTACCACAAAATATACAGATTCCGCTGTAATTAAGTAATCGAATATCAGTTTCCAATTTCCAATCAATGACGGGTAAATCTATAGGACATACACGAACACAAGCAATACATTTATCAAATAAGTTTTAGCTAATGTAATAACCATATCAATTGTCGGTTCCGTATGATTTATTTATTTCAAAAAACTCAGAAACAAATATGTGAGTAATAGAGATATTCCAACCGCCCAAATAAAGAACAGTTACAAATAATGAAGAAACTAATAGGTTTAAATAGGAAGCAACGTAAAATAAACCAAATTTTATACCCGAATATTCGGTTTGATAACCTGCTATTAATTCTTCTTCTGCTTCTGGTAAATCAAAGGGTAATCTTTCACATTCTGCTAGGGAAGAAATTATAAAAATAATAAACCCTATGGGTTGACGCCACAAATTCCACCCCCAAAAACCATATTTTGATTGTGCCTCAACTATATCAACTGTACTTAAACTATTAGATAATCATAATCGATGATACCATCACAGTTTCCATCGCTATTCCAGAACCGTACGTGAGATTTTCACTGCATACGGCTCCTTGAGGACCTTAAATAAATCTAAGGATCGGGCCAGTATTATTTTATTTTATCTTGATATGTTTATAAGATGAATAAGGTAAAAATTTATTGTACGATCCCTAATTAGACCAATTGAATTCTGTTTGTTCTGCTTTAATAATTATATATATTATTATATTAATTTGAATTAATATAAATTAAAGTGCTTCTGAATTGATCTCATCCTTTGATTTAATAATTTCAAAAAACAAAAGGATCTTTTTTTCTTTGTTGAGTAATAACTAATTCTTCAATCAAATACTCATTATAAAGATATCAACAACCCTTCCTTTTTCCGGACGAAAAGAATTATACATTAATTTATGAATTATGATATTTATTTTATGTATATAAATAGAAATATAGAAAGAATAAAAAAGATAGTTTTTCTTTTTTTATACTGTAATTGTATTTCTTTCTATTTTTTTTGTCGTTTCTATTCTTCTTTCTGTTTCTGCGAAAAGTCTATTTATAAAATCAAAACAAAGGATTATTTCGTTTCCAATAGTTATTTATTTAATTGACGGATAGGAGCATACTCTGGATCGGAATTGTGGGGAGTACTGCTTGATCATTTCTACTAACTTAAAGCCCCAATTAATATTCTTTGTCCATTATGCAGAAATATTATTTTACATAATCTCCATTACAAATCCTTTGTGTATCTTGGTGTTTCTACTCATCCACTCTTTTTTGTTCAAGCATCGGTTACGTTACGGTAATCCATGTATGATAATACATACAAACGGTAGTGAAAACTCACTAAGGTATATCTTTTTAGCCCGCTTCAAGTCAGGATGACTAATTACCTAATCTTGGGGCAAAGGTTTTCGTTTACTTCTATTTATTTCCGTTCAGCTCTCCAACACTTATACATAGAAAATGAGACTAAATTTTTTTACGGCCAGTTTATATATAAACTGTTTTCTTTCACTCATATAACTCTTGGGTTTAGTTCATCTAACCGAATACTGAATAAAAAATGGAGAACAATTTATGTCTTAACGAATCGCACGTAGAGATATTGATAACACACATAAAGTTAATGGTATTTCATAACTAATTGATTGAGCAGCAGCTCGTAAACCACCTAAAAAAGAATATTTATTATTTGATCCGTATCCTGACATAAGAAGGCCAATGGGAGCAATACTTGAAACGGCAATCCATAAAAAAACACCAATATTGAGATCCGATAAAACAAGACGAGAACCAAAAGGAACTACCAAATAGCTTATTAAAATGGATATGACTGCTATGGAAGGTCCGATACTGAATAAACGAGTATCTCCTCTAGATGGAAAGAGGTTTTCTTTGAAAAGTAATTTTGCCCCATCAGCTAAAGCTTGAAGAACTCCTAAAGGTCCAGCGTATTCAGGTCCAATACGTTGTTGTAGCCCTGCAGATATTTCTCTTTCTAACCATACAATTACTAGTACACCCATTGTGATTCCCAATACAGGAGTCAAAATAGGAATAAGTATCCATATAATTCCATAAACCTGTTTTAAAAAAAACAATCTAGAAAAAGAATTGATATCTTGTACTTCTATTCGATCAATTATCATTTTAACGATCAACTTCTCCCATAATGATATCTATGCTACCTAGTATTGTCATAATATCAGCCAATTTCATTCTTTTAACTAACTGAGGAAGAATTTGCAAATTGATAAAAGCAGGCGGGCGAATTTTAAACCTCCAAGGAAAACCACTCTGATCCCCTATCAGAAAAATCCCCAATTCTCCCTTTGGGGCTTCAATTCTCACATAGAGTTCTTGTTTCGGCAATTCAAATGTAGGAGAAGGTTTTTTGCTAATAAATCGATAGTAAAAGTCATTCCATTCTGGATTTATTTCTCTATCAAAGTATCGGATTTCTAAATTCTCATATGGCCCCCCCGGAATTCCTTCTAACGCCTGTTGAATAATTTTTATGGATTCGTCGGACTAGATACCGAGCTAATGAATCTCCTTCTTTTTGCCATTGTACTTGTACTTCCCAATCAAATTCGTCGTAACACTCATAATGATCAACTTTACGGAGATCCCATTGTATTCCAGAAGCTCGCAGCATTGGTCCTGATAAACCCCAATTTATTACTTCCTCTCTTCCAATAATACCTACCCCCTCAACTCGTTCTAAAAAAATAGGATTTCGTGTAATAAGTTTTTGATATTCAATAACTCCTGTTAAAAAATAATCGCAAAAATCTAAACATTTCTCGATCCAGCCATAAGGTAAATCAGCCGCTACTCCTCCAATACGAAAATAATTATGCATCATTCTCATACCAGTGGCAGCTTCAAATAGATCATATACTAATTCTCTTTCTCTGAAAATATAGAAGAAAGGAGTTTGCGCCCCAATATCTGCCATAAAAGGGCCAAGCCATAACAGATGCGAAGCTATACGACTCAACTCCAACATAATTGTTCGGATATAGCTGGCTCTTTTAGGTACTTGGATATTTCCCAGAAACTCCGGTCCGTTTACGGTTATTGCTTCGGTGAACATAGTAGCTAAATAATCCCAACGCGTTACATAAGGCAAATATTGTATAATTGTTCGGTTTTCCGCAATTTTTTCCATTCCTCGGTGTAAATATCCTAATATTGGTTCACAATCAATAACATCTTCACCATCGAGAGTAATGATGAGTCGAAGAACACCGTGCATTGATGGGTGGTGGGGTCCCATATTTACTATCATGAGGTCATTTCTTGTAGCTGGTATATTCATAGGTTTTTACTCGATTCATTTTTTCATGAATTACTGAAAGTAAAAATAAGTTCATTAAAATTCAAGATCTACTAAATCAAATAATTCAAAACAACCCTTCAAACTTAAATTAACGCGTTTTTGATTCGCGAATATCTAACTGATTAATTAATTGTTTATAACGTATTCTATTTTTCTTTGACAAATAAGACAGCATCCTTTGGCGTTTTCCCAAAATTTTCCGGAGGCCTCTCTGAGATAAATAATCTTTTCTGTGCAATTCCAAATGTGAAGAAAGTTTTCGTATCCTTTTAGTGAGCCTTAGTATTTGAAATGCAACAGACCCCCTGTTTTCTTCTTTTTCTTCGTACGAAATAACCGAGATGAATGACTTTTTTACCATAAAATGAAATCTTCTTCTCCTCCCACTGGCCCCTATTACTAGATATATTTTTGTTATCAATAAAAAAAGTGCTACTCTTTTTTTTTTATTTGGCATACACACTACAATAATCTTAATTTTGTTAAAAATTAACAAATATACAAAATAGAGCAGGGAAATAAAGTCAATACGTATTTCTCTTTTTGGCAGCGCAAGGGCAGTTCATTTTTAAATTGTGGATACATATGTACCCTTAGCATACCGAAACGACTGCCATTATTGGTATCAAACCAATAGCGATTCAGACAAGCGAAATCTTCTAATCGATAATTAGGCCAAAGAAAAAATTGGAATTTAATTTTTGTATCTCTTTTGCTTTTATTCAAAACAGGTCTCTTTGCCTTATTTTCATTAGAAAATGTACCATTTAGAGGCATACCACTTCGATTCATAGAATAGAAAGAAATTAGAATTCTGAATTCTCTCCGACGTCTGGGGGATAAACTACTTTCAAGAACAAACAAAGCATAATGAGTTTTGGCTCTATTTTCAGTCATCTTTTGATGCTTTGGAATTAATTCATCAGAATTCTTCTTATCAACATGACCTTTTTCTCGGGTCCTTTGATTAATTCTGTGGTTGCTGTGATTAACGACCGAAATACTTATAGTTTGATGCATAATAAATAGTCCTTTCTTTTTTATAGACAGACGAACGGGTTCGATAAGTAATAGTCTCCCTTTAAGCAAGTTTATAAAAGTTAATTTTTTCTTAATCATTAAAAAACCCACATCTATTTCATCGCTTATAATAGCGCCTATAGTAAAGTCTTTTGGGTTTATCGGTGTAAAAACGAGACAAGATGCTTTACAGTTATTCAAAATTTTTTGATTGACAAGTTTCAATTGAAAAAGCAAATACTTTACTTTTAGTAAGAAATATAATTTCGCGACCCTGTTGTTCTTGTATTGTTTTTTCTTTTTTTTCCTCTTTGCTATTACATAATTTTCTTCAATATCTTTGCATTCTTTTTCTTTTTTATTTTGTTTTTCTAATGAAAAAATTGATATAAAAATATCTCTTGTTTTCTTTACAGTGTTGTTTTTATTTTCAATGACATTTTGATTAAAATTTAAAAGGATCAACTTGATTGGTATGTTCCATGGTTTAATTTTATACGAATTAGAGAGTATCAAAAATTCTGGAAAAAACCAAAGTTCTAAATTCAATATGGAGAATTTTAGTATTTCTTCATTCATTCTCATCCAATTAAAAAATTTTCTATTCGGATTTTTCTTTCTATATATAATATTATCTTCTACTAGATAATTATTGACCGGAATACCTACCAGCATAGTCAAAAATTGGCGTTTATTTTCGTCGTAATTATATAAAATATATTGGTTATGATTTACTTGTAAGGGTATTTCATAAATAAAGGAATTCTTCTTATCTTCAGACTTAATAAAATTATATGCTAAAAGATCGTATTTATCTTGTTTTTTAACATTTTTTTGTTTTTCGGAGTTAAGTAATCGATTTTTTTCATATGAATAAAATTTATTTAAATTTTGATTTTGCACTATAGAGTGGTGGTTTACTATATTTCTACTCTCTTGTGGTACGAGCTGAAATAAATCATCTTTATAATAAACTTTTAACCTATTTTTCCATTGATGCATTATTCGAGAATTGCAGAGGTTCTTATGTCTTAATGTGGAATGGAATATTGTCTGTGTTCCAATAAAATAATTCTTTATTTCATTTTTAAGAAAAAGAGATGTTACATTAGATTGAAAGATAGATCTTAACTTATCTAAATTAAAAAAGTTCAAAACCGTGTTTTGTGATAATTTGTAAAAGACATATGCTTGTGACAAATAAGATAAGTCACAAAAAGTATGTAAGTTATTATTACTAATATTAGAAAGTGACTTGTTTATAGAGTAAATAAACTTAGTTCTATTTTTGTTTTTTTTATCAATTTTTTCTTGATTTGTTTCATTATTGTAAATATAGTTATTATAGGAATTGTATTTAATAATTTTTTTTTTTGTTAATTCAAAAAAAAAAAAAAAAAGTTGTACATTTCTTCTATAATATTTATCGAAATATTTATAGATATATAAAAAGATATGTGTATGTATCCCTTCAACGGAAAAATTGATAAAATAAGTTGTTTTACTAATTAGTCGAACATTTTTTATTTTGAATAGTTGTAAAAAAGTTTTTGGCAGTTCCAATATTTTATCATCATAACTCATTTTGTTAGAATTAATATTTCTATGTAGGCTTATAAATTCTTTTTTGTTGTCTTTTAAAATTTTTTGTATTTCCTTTATGATTGTGTTTGTTCTAGCAGTTAGCCCTTGTAGTTTTTTTTTTGTCAATGAAAAAGTTGTGCAATTCGTAGATTGAATGGTAATAGACGATTTAGTAATTATCTCATTATTTCTTATCAAATTTTTTTCTTTTTTGTTTTCACTCAATTCATATATTTCTATTTCTTTCAATCCAAATAATAGAATTTGGTTTATTTTTGGTAGTTTTTTTATTTTTTTTTTTAAAAATAGAATGTTTTTAATAAACCCTTTTTTTGTTTCTTTTAAGACATTTCGAAAAAATTTTCTTTTTTCTTTTAAAATTATTAGAACTATAAAACACTTCTTTAAAAGTTTTTTTTTGAGTTCTTTAAAAATAGGTTCAAAAAATGAAAGTTGTGTTCGTGGCAAACCAAAAGGAAGTTCGGTTTCCATTCCCCAAACAGTTAAAAAAAAAAAATCATAGTTAGAGCTTTCTCGTAGCTTAGATTTGTGCCAAAGTTTCAGATGAAAAGGAAATAGGATCTTTATCTGAATACCGGCTTTTAACCAGTTTTTAGGCAATTCTTTTTCTGATAGTTGAAACAACCCGTTATAAGAGTATTTAACATGCACTTCTTTCCGCCAATCTCTTAAATCCTGGGACCATTCAGGAAATTGAAATAATAGTATACGACCGATATTTTTCACTATTATCAATGATGGTAATATTATATATTTTCTAAGAATTGATTGTGTTAGTAATATAAGACTTCTTATTACTCGAATGATTCTCAATTTCTGCCAGGATTTGGCTATTTTTATACGTAGTTTTTCTTCTCTTTTTTCCCCTTCTCTTTTTTTTTTAGCTTTTTTTTTTTTAGTACTTTCTTTTGACTTTTTCTCTGTATAATCTATAATTTTGAATTCCGTGTTTTTCCGTAGCCTTTTTTTCTTTTTTAGTGGCTCAGAAATATCAAAAGAAGGGTCTTTGTCTATTTGGTCCAAAAAAGTGGGGGAATGTGCATTTATTTCAAAGACTTTACAAATAACTGTTTTACGCCTTTGGGCTCGCATCGAGCGTTTGACTATATTTCGTCGAAAATCTGATATTTTGAAATAATCTAGCAAAGAAATCCTGTCTTTTTTATGATTACTAGAAGTATTGCTATATTTTAAGTTCTCCTTAAAAAGAACTCTATGTTCGTATTTTCTTAACCGAATCCATTTTTTTAACCAAATCGTAAGAGTAAGAACCGTTCGCAAAGGTTTTTTGTTCTTTCTCTTCCATAGTTTTAAATTTAATTTCAAATTTAGTTTCAAATTTTCTTTTAATTTGTAGTTCCGTTGAGGAACTTTTTTTATGATTTCTTTTAGCCCAATAAAAGGTTTTCTCCTTTTTTTATTGTTAGAATCAGTTTCAACCTTTTGAAATAGAAATCTTTTTTTTCGTACTTTTGAATTCATTTTTACTTGTTTATATTCAGGAAGTAAATAATTTTTTTTTAAATTGAAACTTGATGTTGGTTTTCCAACAAATTCATTCATTAAATTCAACAAAAAATATATTTGTTTTTCTAATGATTTTTCATGAATTCTTTCAAATGCTTTTATTTTTTGTTGAAATTCTAAATTCTTAATAATAAGAAAGAGACCATAAATCTTATTTCTCCAACCCCTTTCTATGGAATTTTGTATGGAATTTTTATATTTGATTGAAAGCCAAAACAATTTACAAATTTGTCCGCGGGACGCAACATTTAAGAAAGGGTCATATACGTAAGGTAAGTATTCTTTTTTTTTATTATTACAAAATTTACATAATCTATTTCTTTTTTCGAGTACATCCAGAATAAGAGATTTACTACTTCGAGTTTTATCTAGAGTTTTTACTATATTTATAAATTTGTTGTTTAGGTTTTTTCTTTTTTCTTTTTTATTATAATTCCAATGATTATACAACTCATCAGAGGAGAGTTTATCTATTGTAAACAGAGACATCTTTCTTTGTATCATCTCGAAAAAAGTTGACAAACTGAGTGGGTGCGTAAAAGATATTCTTTCTTTTCCATCACTTT